TCTATATATGGAAAGTCAAGAAATTCTCATCGAAACATCGAGAAATTGTGCATATAGAAAACTCTAAAGAAAGAAAAAAAGGAGACCCATGATTTTCAAATCTTTTCTACTTAAGTAGTCTAAAGTAGTCTAAGTTTCTCGATGAGGATAATTAATTCGGTCGTTGTGGTCGGACTCTATTATGGATTTCTGACCACATTCTCCATAGGTCCCTCTTAGATCTTCTTTCTCCAATCTTGGGTTAGGGAAGAAGGAGATATTCGCGACTACTGGCGGTTTCATTATGGGGCAGCTCATGATCTTCATATCGATCTATTATCCACCTCTGCATCTATTCTTTCTTAGCTAAACGGGTGGAAGATCCATCCAATTTGGTTATATCATGGACTCGAAAAACGGATCTGAATGTGACTGAAATGCACGATCTTCACAGGTATCACTTTTCACGATACCTAAACCTAAAAGGTGGAATAGCTATTTTCGAACCATTTCCTATAAGAGAATGGTTTCCATTACTTTGAGAAATGGATTCTATATCAAACTATAGCTATTGCATTAAAGAAGAAAAGAAACTAATAGAAGTCGAAGACGCGGAATGGTAGTGAATAGAGAAAAAGATTCTTCTGATTTTCTTGTTCCTGAAAATATTCGATCTATCTCCTAGACGCCGTAGAGAATTGAGAATTTTCATGTCTTTCAATTCTCGTACTCGTAATTGGAAAGTTACGGAAGGAGATCCATCATTTTGCAATGAAAACAACATAAAAAACTCTGGACAATTTCGAAATCAGACCAAGCGTCTTAATACATATGCAAAAAAATTCATTATTGGCCCACCATTGATTACAAGATTTCGCTTTTATGAATCGCTATTGGTTTGATACGAATAATGGCAGTCGTTTCAGTATGTTAAGGATACAGATGTATCCACAATTCATTTAGAGTTACTTAATAGCCTATTTCTTATACTATATCTCTATCCCGTGAAATTCTCGAGCCCAAAGATGGATGCATATGCTGTGTTTCATTTTGCTAAATGATATCAATTAAATGGTATATCAATTCTATAAATTGGATATAGCAATAAATAAATCAGCAAAATTCTTTTATTTTAGATAGAAGAAATGTTTCTTCTATCTAAAATAAAAGAATGTACCCTTCTATCCAAATCCAATTTGCATCGATAAAATAAATCCAAATTCCAGATTCCAGCAGTAGATGAATAATTGCAAATTTTTGTGTGTACGAGATTAGAATAACTTAAAAATAACTGACATAATTTTTTATTTTTCCTGATCAGAAAAATACATGAAAAAGAAAGGAGGTAGAAAAATTTGTTGATTTATGGTTAAAGAAGAAAAACAAGAAAACAGGGGTTCTGTTGAATTTCAAGTATTCAGTTTCACCAATAAGATACGGAGACTTGCTTCACATTTAGAATTACACAAAAAAGATTTTTCATCGGAAAGAGGTCTACGAAGACTTTTGGGAAAACGTCAACGTTTGCTGGCTTATTTGGCAAAGAAAAATAGAGTACGTTATAAGAAATTAATCAGTCAGTTGGATATTCGGGAGAAGTAATTTAATCGTTCGAATTTTTTTCTTATTTTATTAGTAGTCTTATAGTAGTCTTAGATTTTGCATTTTGATGAGCCTCGTTTTGAGGAATTCATGGAATAATCCATTTTCATGGAATAAAGAATAAGAACAAGGATACATAACATAAAAAAAAGAATAGATAAGACGATATTCGCCCTCCCCCTACATATTTTATTTCTTCTCCTATACAAAAACCAGCAAGACCTACTCCATTGATAATTCCATCAATGACACCTTTATCAAAAAAATGCGTTAGTTCAGCTAATCTTCTTATACCTAGGATAAAAACCCTAGTATAGAAAAAATCTATATAACCACGATTATAGGACCAGCTGTATATCTCTTTTTTTACTTCATCCAAAAAGCTCTTTTTTGGATTCTTTTTTACAAGGGAATTTTGAAAATTCAAATTCTGAAAAAAAGAATAAGCAGATCCATAAAAGATATATGCTATGAATAGACCAAAAATTGCTAAACTTACAGAAGAAATTGCATTAGTCAGAAATTCATATGAATTTATGGAAGAATTTGAATTTTCCTGGAACAAGTTTATTGAGGGAGTTAGCCACTTTGATAATATGGTTAACTCCAATATTCTATTATCTTTTACTCCATTATCAAAATGGATTCCTATGGATCCAATGAACAAAGTAAAAAGTAGTAATATAAGAAGAGGAAATAGCATAGTATTTCCTGTTTCATGAGGATAGACAAAAGTTTTTTTAGCCCCAAAGGGAGTACTAAAGGATCCTATCTTATTTCTTGTATTAGCAGGAATTTTTGGTATATTTTGTGAAAAAAAAGAAACTCCACTCTTCATTGTTGATAAAACAAAATCCCTATTGACTCCTTTGGATATACTTTTTCCCCATAAGGATATTGAATACAACGAACCTTCTTTAGTACTACTGTAATTTTGAAAATGAACACGCAAATACCCATCAAAAGTAAGTAAATATATCCGAAACATATAAAATGCAGTTAATCCTGCAGTAAAAGAGGCTATTATTCCAAAAAAGGGTGAATACAACCAACTATTACTAAGGATTTCATCTTTGGACCAGAAGCAAGCAAGAGGTGGAATACCACAAAGAGAAAGTGTACCACATAAAAAAGTAGTTCTTGTAATTGGAACGTATTTTCTTAAACCACCCATAAGAACCATATTCTGACTTTTATCTGGTGAATATCCAACAAGAGGTTCCATTGAATGAATAACGGATCCGGATCCTAAGAACAATAAAGCTTTCGAATAAGCATGAGTGATCAAATGGAATAAAGCAGCTTGATAAGAACCTATACCTAGAGCTAACATCATATAACCCAATTGAGACATTGTAGAATAGGCTAAGCTTCTTTTAATATCTCTCTGAGCAAGAGCTAAAGTGGCTCCTAAGAAGAGTGTTATTGTACCTACTAAAGAAATGAAACTCATTATCAAAGGTAGGGATATGAAAAGAGGAAGAAGTCTAGCTAGAAGAAAAATCCCCGCAGCAACCATAGTTGCTGCGTGTATAAGAGCCGAAATGGGAGTGGGTCCTTCCATAGCATCAGGTAACCATATGTGAAGAGGAAATTGTGCAGATTTTGCAACTGCACCAAGGAATAATAAAAAAGCACACAAAGTAGTAAGTAAGGAATTAATCCCATTATTAGGAATCCAGTTATTAGCTATTTGGAACAAATCCCGAAACTCCAAACTACCCGTTATCCAAAAAAAACCTAAAATTCCTAATAACAGACCAAAATCCCCTACACGATTAGTTACAAAAGCTTTTTGACAAGCACTCGCTGCAATTGGCCGCGTAAACCAAAAGCCTATCAATAAATAGGAACACATTCCGACAAGTTCCCAAAAAAAATATATTTGTATCAAATTGGAACTAGTAACCAACCCCAACATGGAAGTATTAAAAAAACTTATATAAACAAAAAATCTCAAATATCCTTCATCGTGAGACATATAATCGTCACTATAAATAAGAACTAAGATTCCTACAGTAGTAATTAGTATTAACATAATAGACGTAAGGGGGTCGACCAAGTATCCAAATTCTAAGGAAAAATCATTATTGATGGTCCAAGACCATAGATATTGATAGATAGAACTTCCATTTATTTGTTGAATAGACAGGTGAAGTGAAAATACCATAGCTATACTTAAGAGTAAAATACTAGGAAAAGCCCATATGCGACGAAGATTTTTTGTTGCTGTGGGAATAAGAAAAAGTCCAAATCCCATTGACATAATAACTGGAAGTGGGAGAAGAGGAATTACCCAGGCATATTGATATGTATGTTCCATAAGAAAAGAAATAGCAATTTTTAGTTTAAATTTATAGTTCAATTTTTCTATAAAATAAAATTGTTTCCGATTCACCAAACCTATTCTTATCTCTTTCTAAAGGAATTAAAAAAACAAAATAAGAAAAAGAAAAAATACAGGAATTCCGGATTTTTCAAATTTCTCTCATTAAAATATTCCAAAATTTAGAATGGGTTTAGTTACTTAAATTCAAAAAGTCAATCAAAGAATTTCGGTATCTAGTTACTAGTTATTAGTTAAAAAAAAATATTTATGAAAATACAAAAAAAGATTGAATAATTTGACTTTCTAATCATTTTTGTATTTCTTTCTGTTAAAATAAAAGAGCTCTGTTGTTTCGTAATTGATTGATTTAATTCCAAAGAAAACCTATATTTATAGGAAATTCTCGAATATTTCTTATTTCATATAAAAGGAAATCCTAATGAATAGAATTCTCTAAGTTTTAGAATGTCTTGTTTAAGAGACTAAGTATTTTTTTTATTGGAATTCAATTATGGAATAGCTTTCTGAACTTAATTAACTATTTGAATTGAATTTTACCTTCCTTCTTTTTATATCCCCCTCTTATATGAGGGCTTATCCCCCATACCATAATATTTATATATGAAGTATATTTAATATATAAATTGATTTAAATAGAAAATCTTAAAAAACTCTTGTCTTACCCACATTAGACAAAATGAACTAAAGAAGAATTTAGAATTTCAGTATCTTTCAGTATCATTTAAGTATCTTTCAGTATCTAAGTATAAATACTAAGAAAAAACAGAAAGAAGGATTGATTTGCGGCAATAGATGTCTTTCACATACAACTAGAAAAAAGTAATTCCCCTTTTGAATGGCAGTTCCAAAAAAACGTACTTCGATGTCAAAAAAGCGTATTCGTAAAAATCTTTGGAAAAAAAAGACTTATTTTTCCATAGTACAATCTTATTCTTTAGCAAAATCAAGATCATTTTCTAGCGGCAACGAGCATCCAAAACCAAAAGGTTTTTCTGGGCAACAAGCAAACAAATAATAAGATTTTGAAATAATCTGAATTGAACTATCCAAAAGAAATTCCAATTATTTAATATGAAGGAATAATTCGGATTAATTAATAAATGTACTTTTATGTGTCGAATTCCTCGGTACAATATTCTTAGAATGAATCCCTCCATTATCATTATATAGAACAAAAGTTTTTGGTATATTGTGTCCTTTTTGGTATATTGTGTCCTCAGTATTCTTTTCCTATCAAAGAACTTTTTTTTATATTTATAATAGAATCCTCGTTTTTATGAGGATTCTATTATAAATATAAAAAGTAGACTATTCTTGCAATAGGACTTACAAGCTCTACCTAATCTTATCAAAAATTCCCATATAAATGGGTTTAGGACTGGTAAATCATATTAATAAGAGTGTAAAGGCTTTCATTCTATAAATTTTTCTAAAAAAAAATACAAAATTCATTTCATTGTAGTTAATGATGAACTTCTAATGTTCCTAAATTCTATGGCCTCTCCCAGTCTCGACGATTCACGATAAAATAACTATTATTCTTTTAAGTTAACTATTTATTATTTTAAATTAGCCGCCATGGTGAAATTGGTAGACACGCTGCTCTTAGGAAGCAGTGCTCAAGCATCTCGGTTCGAATCCGAGTGGCGGCATTCTCGAAAAAGAATACAATAAATTAGAAAATGGATTCAATTCGAAATTTCCAATTTTGTAAAGGGACCTTATCGTTATGCTATTTGCAACTTTAGAACATATACTAACTCATATCTCTTTCTCAACCATTTCAATTGTGATTACGATTCATTTGATAACCTTATTAGTTCGTGAACTTAGGGGATTACGTGATTCGTCAGAAAAAGGAATGATAGCTACTTTTTTCTCTATAACAGGATTTTTAGTCTCTCGTTGGGTTTCTTCGGGACATTTTCCATTAAGTAATTTATATGAATCATTGATCTTCCTTTCATGGACTCTGTATATTCTTCATACTATTCCTAAGATACAGAACTCGAAAAATTATTTAAGCACAATAACTACGCCAAGTACTATTTTAACGCAAGGCTTTGCCACGTCGGGTCTTTTAACTGAAATGCATCAATCCACAATACTAGTACCTGCTCTACAATCTCAGTGGTTAATGATGCATGTCAGTATGATGTTACTAAGCTATGCAACTCTTTTGTGCGGATCCTTATTATCCGCTGCTCTTCTAATCATTAGATTTCGAAATTCTTTCGATTTGTTTTCACTAAAGAAAAATGTTTTTCTTAAAACATTTTTCTTTAGTGAGATTGAATATTTATATGCAAAAAGAAGTGCTTTAAAAAACACCTCTTTTCCCGTATTTCCAAATTATTACAAATATCAATTAACTGAGCGTTTGGATTCTTGGAGTTATCGTGTCATTAGTCTAGGGTTTACTCTTTTAACCGTGGGTATTCTTTGTGGAGCAGTATGGGCTAATGAGGCATGGGGATCCTATTGGAATTGGGATCCTAAGGAAACTTGGGCATTTATTACCTGGACCATATTTGCAATATATTTACATAGTAGAACAAATCAAAATTGGAAGGGTACGAATTCTGCACTTGTAGCTTCGATAGGATTTCTTATAATTTGGATCTGCTATTTTGGTATCAATCTGTTAGGAATAGGTTTACATAGTTACGGTTCATTTACATTACCATCTAAATAATTACATAACATAAAACCTTCAGGTTTTTTCCTTTTTTGTTTGATTTGAGAACCCTTTGAAAAGACGTTCAAGGGGTTCTCAAAAATTCGAGATAGATCTAATTATACTTTTTTACTTTTTTCTGAATTTTGTATTTTTCCACTCTGGAATATAGAGCGGACTGGTTAAAAAAATAAAATCCTATTTAGTATAATAATTGGATAATAGAACCTCTACCCTATCAACGGATAGAGAGAGAACAAAATCTGGATAAATACCAATTCCTATTACTGGTAAAAAGATACAGATTAAAAGAAAGAGTTCCCGTGGTCCAGAATCTACAAAATTTTTGTTTGGAACATGAAATAGCTTGTATCCATAGAACATCTGGCGTAACATAGATAATAAATAAATAGGAGTTAATATCATTCCTATTGCCATTACAAAAGTAATTAGCATTTTTGGCATTAACATAAATTTAGGACTAGTAATTAGTCCAAAAAATACTACTAATTCTGCAACAAAACCGCTCATTCCCGGTAAGGCAAGAGAAGCCATTGAAAAGCTACTAAACATGGTAAAAATTTTTGGCATTGGGATAGATATTCCCCCCAGTTCTTCGAGATAAACAAGACGCATTCTATCACAAGCCGTTCCCGCCAAGAAAAAAAGTGTAGCACCAATAAATCCATGAGATAATATTTGTAAAATAGCTCCATTTAGTCCAATGTTGGTTATGGAACCAATTCCTATAATTATGAAACCCATGTGAGATACGGAGGAGTAGGCTATTCTTTTTTTGAAATTTCGTTGACCAAGAGAAGTTGAAGCTGCATAGATTATTTGCACCGCTCCTATTATTACCAACCAGGGGGAAAATAGATAATGAGCATGCGGTAACAATTCCATATTGACCCGAATCAATCCGTATGCTCCCATCTTTAATAGAATTCCGGCTAAAAGCATACATGTACTGTAATGCGCTTCCCCATGGGTATCTGGTAACCACGTATGTAAAGGTATAATCGGCAATTTGACAGCATAAGCAATAAGGAAGCCAAAATACAGTAGTATTTCTAATGTTGTAGGGTATGATTGATTAATCAATCTTTCTAAATCTAATCCGGGTTCATTGCAACCATATAATCCCATACCCAGAACTCCAATTAAGAAAAAAATGGAACCGCCTGCAGTATACAAAATAAACTTGGTAGCTGAATACAGACGCCTCTTTCCCCCCCACATGGATAAAAGTAAGTAAACAGGAATTAATTCTAACTCCCACATGATAAAAAAAAGTAAAAGGTCTCGTGAAGAAAATAATCCTATTTGACCGCTATACATTGCTAGCATCAGGAAATAGAATAATTGCGAATTCCGAGTAACCGGCCAAGCCGCTAAAGTAGCTAAAGTAGTGATAAATCCTGTCAATAAAATAGATCCTAATGAAAGTCCATCGATTCCCAATCTCCAGTGGAAATCAAAAACATCTATCCATTTAGAATCCTCCTTTAATTGGATTAAGGGATCCTCCAATTGGAAATGATAACAGAATGCATAAGTCATTAGAAGGAATTCTAATAAACAAATAGCTATAGTATACCACCTAACGATTTTATTTCCTTTATGAGGTAAAAAGAAAATTAATGAACCTGCAAATATCGGCAAAACAACAAGTATTGTTAACCAAGGAAAATAACTCATGATAAAGTAATAAAGACAAGATACGTTTTGACCAGAAAAGCCCATGCTCGATTATTTCGAGCACAGGCTTCTTCGGTAAAGAGGAATCAGACGATTCAAGTGGATTTTTTTGTAACGTATCAATAAGATAGAGCCATGCTGCGGGTTGTTTCAGACGCTAAATAAACGCGGACACTTAAAAAATCCGTTGGGCAGGCAGATTCGCATCTCTTACAACCCACACAATCTTCGGTTCTCGGCGCGGAAGCAATTTGCTTGGCTTTACATCCATCCCAAGGTATCATTTCTAATACATCTGTTGGGCAAGCTCGTACACATTGAGTGCATCCTATACATGTATCATAAATTTTTACAGAATGTGACATTGGATCTCTAAATTTTCCTTTTCAACATAAAAATTTTCGATCTGGTAAAAATGAAATTAGTACTATATAAATGAGATGTATTGTATACACCAGATGAAGCAATGGTTTATCCAAACTTTAACAAATAATGCAATATATTTCGTAATCTGTTTGTGAGAAAGCGTGAAAAGAGCCAAGAGACTTGAATTTAAGGCTTCAACAGTCATAATTATACGAATTCTACATACTAATTTGAATTAGCCAATTTATTGGCTATCATCTTTTCAATATAAATTATTGCAATATTCAAATTGCAATATCAATGAATTGCAAAAATGCAATATTCAATAAGTAAAAAACAATACTCTGAAATAACCTACTCCAAAAATGGATATTATTAAACACTAATAAGAAAATAAGATTAGATTTCTATTCATCTTAATGTTTCTTATTATTATATATCCGCCTTTGTTTAGAGGATTCTATGTCTAATTATTCAAAAAATTGGATTGATTGATACGAGTTGATTTCCTGTTACGATGGATGGAAGAAAGAATAGATAGTCCAATAGCTGCTTCAGCAGCCGCAAGGGCTATAACAAAAATTGCGAAAATGTCTCCTTTTAATTGGCGACTATCAAATAGATCAGAAAATGTTACGAGATTTAGATTAATTGAATTCAGTATAAGTTCAAGACATATTAGAGCTCTAACCATGTTTCGGCTTGTGATCAATCCATAGATACCAATCGAAAATAAATAGACACTCAAAAAAAGTACATGCTCAAACATCATTAACTAACTCCTTATCAATCTCGATTCATTTCAATATGAGGGCAAGAATTGAACCGATTCAATTAATTAGAATAGAACAATTACACAACAAAAGAGAAAAGAAGGTATTTGTTGTGTTGGCAGTAGATGGGTTTTACTAAATCAAATTTGTGATTCTTTAGTTATTTATTTTATATTTGAAATTCTAAGAATTTTGACTCATTCTAAGTATTTCTTATTGTCGAGCCATAGTAATTGCACCTATTAAGGAAACTAGAAGAATTAGGGAAATGAGTTCAAACGGAAGATAAAAATCGGTTGCTAAATGAATCCCAATTTGTTGAACGTTATTTATGAGACCCTGTTCTACTATTTGGTTAGATCTTGTAGTCCAAAGAATTCCATACCACGACGTATCTGGGATAGTAGTCATTAGTGAAAAAGGAATAGTTATACAAAGGAGTAAAGTAAACCCATCTCCAATCGTCCAATAATTCTTATCTTTAGACCACTCTGAGCCGTTTACAAACATTACAGCAAATATGATCAAGATATTTATGGCTCCCACATAAATAAGAAGTTGTGCAACAGCTACAAAGTAGGAATTTAATAAAAAATAGAATAAGGATATACAAACAAGAACTAATCCCAGCGAAAAGGCAGAATAAATTGGGTTGGTAAGTAATACTACTCCTAGACCTCCTAGTATAAGAACAAATCCCCCAAATAGCACAAGAATCTCATGTATTGGTCCAGGTAAATCCATTATGAATAAGAAGAAATTTCTAGTATAAAATTTTTCATGAACTGACTAAAACTAAAAGATTCAAGGAAGGAAAAAGGTATTAGGATATTTTTTTGTATATGCATATAAGTTGTTAAGCAGTAGTTATTCTTTTTTCGTTAGAGTTAGTAAAAATGGATTTTTCTAATAAAAAAATCCTAATACCTAGTAATCCGTAATCGTTCTTGAATTCCAAGATTTTTCTTCGTCTATTTTACTTTGAGGCGAATTCCTAATTGTTTGAATTGTGTAATCTCCCATTATGGAGATTGGTAACCGACTCAAAGCAATTTGATTGTAATTCAATTCATGACGATCATAAGTAGAAAGTTCATATTCTTCAGTCATTGATAAACAATTTGTGGGACAGTATTCAACACAGTTACCACAAAATATACAAACTCCGAAATCAATACTATAATTAAGCAATTGTTTTCTTTTAATATCCTTTTCAAATTTCCAATCCACAAGGGGTAGATCTATCGGGCATACGCGAACACATACTTCACAAGCAATGCATTTATCAAATTCAAAGTGTATTCGCCCCCGGAAACGCTCCGATGTAATTGATTTTTCATAAGGGTAGTGAATCGTTATAGGTAAACGATTTGTGTGGGATAAGGTAATTATTAAACCTTGACCAATGTATCTTGCGGCGCGTATTGTTTGTTGACCATAACTAATGAACCCAGTTAGCATAGGGAACATATTCTAAATCTATATATGAAAAAGGTATGTTTCTTTCTCTTGTTTGAGAGAACTTTTGTGTTGAAAATATTCTTACTGTTATTGTATTCTTATTTATAGTGAAACTAGTTGGGAAGAAGTTGTTAATAAGAGATTGCCCAGAGAAATAGGTAAAAGAAATTTCCATCCAAGATTTAATAACTGATCCATTCTCATCCTGGGTAAAGTCCATCTTATTGTGATAGAAATGAAGAGAAATAAATAAGCTTTAGTTAATGTAATAAAGATACCTATTACCATTTCCAAAATTCCAATTATTTTATTCATTTGGAAAAATCCAAAAAAGGATATATAGGGAATAGAGAAATTCCACCCGCCTAAGTATAGAACAGTTACAAATAAAGAGGAAACTAATAAATTTAGGTAAGAAACAAGATAAAATAAACCATATTTAATACCAGAATATTCGGTTTGATAACCTGCTACTAATTCTTCTTCTGCTTCTGGTAAATCAAAGGGTAATCTTTCACATTCTGCTAAAGAAGAAATTAGAAAAACTAGAAAACCTATAGGCTGACGCCAAAGATTCCATCCAAAAAAACCATATTTGGACTGTGCTTCAACTATATCAACTGTACTTGAACTATTAGATAATCATAGTCGATGATAACATCACTGTTCCCACCGCTATTCCAAAACCGTACATGAAACCTTAGCTTCATACGGCTCCTCTATGATCAGAAAAAAGGAAAGGATTGTTTCGTTTCGGTATTATCCCCTGGGCATAGATAGAATTAGGTAAGATAAAATTGATTGGAAAGCCCAAAATTAGACCAAAGCAATTACGTCTGCTAGAATAACAAAAAAGCGCTTCCGAATTGATCTCATCCTTTATATAATAAAATTTTTCTTTGTTCGGTAATAACTTAATATTGGAATAAATCACTCATTATAGCAATTAATAAATGGAAAGAATTTGGCATTAGTTCATGAGGAATTCTGTATGAATAGGGATAAAGGAAGGAAAGAATAAATAAAGATCCTTTTTTGTATTGTATTCCATATCTTTTGTCCTATTCTTCTTTCCCCGGGAGGGGTATACTTAAAAAAAAGAATAAAGGGTTAATTCGTTCTTGATAGCCATTTCCTTAACAAGTGAATGGGAACATACTCTAGACCGGAATCTGAAGAAAGTACTGCTTGATCATTTCCACCAATTTCAAGTCCTTATTATGATTCCTTTTATGAGGAAAAATGTCTAATAATTTAGATTCTCTCATTACTAATCCTGTATGTACTTTAGTGTTCCTAATCCCTCACTAACTTTTGATGGATTGCCTTATGGTTATAAGTTTAAATTATAGTAATAACTCCAAATATTCTAGTAATGGAATTCCATACCGCGAATCTTTTATTCTTGCCCGCTTCAAGATATGATGACTAATTAAACAATCTCAACCTTGGGGTAAAGAGTTTACACTCCTTATGTTTACTTGAACTTTTTTCTTGTACGTAGGAAATGAGATTTTTTATTTTTACTACAAATTAATAAGCTGTTTTGTTTCACTCATATAGCTATCGAGTTTAACTTACCAACGCAAATACAGAATAAGCAAAGGAAGATAAGCATTCAATGTATTTTAGAGGAAAAAGATCCTATTTTAACGAATCACACGTAGAGATATTGCTAGTACACAAAAAGTTAATGGTATTTCATAACTAATAGATTGAGCAGCCGCTCGTAGACCGCCTGAAAAAGAATATTTATTATTTGAGCTATATCCTGCCATGAGAAGACCAATAGGAGCAATACTTGAAATCGCAATCCATAAAAAAACACCAATACTAAGATCAGCTAAAACAAAACGATATCCCAAAGGGATAACTAAAAAACTTAATAAAATGGATATGACTGCTATAGAGGGACCAATGCTAAATAAAGGAATCTCTCCTCGGGATGGGAGGATATCCTCTTTTAAAAGTAGTTTAGTTCCATCTGCTATAGCTTGAAGCAGTCCCAGGGGGCCAGCATATTCAGGACCAATACGTTGTTGTATCGATGCGGATATTTCTCTTTCTAACCACACAATTACGAGTACTTCTATTGTGATTCCCAGTAGGAGGGCCAAAATGGGTAGAATCCATATAAGTCCGTAGATTTCTTTTAATAATTCCGATTTCGAAAAAGAATTGATAGTTTCTACCTCTACCCTATCTATTATCATTTCAACGATCAACTTCCCCCATAATGATATCTATACTACCTAATATTGTCATGATATCAGCCAATTTCATTTTTTTAACTAGCTGAGGAAGAATTTGCAAATTAATAAAACCCGGTGGACGAATTTTCCATCTCCAGGGGAAAAGACTATCATCTCCTACCAGATAAATTCCTAATTCGCCTTTTGGAGCTTCTACTCTTACATAAAGCTCTTGCTTTGATAATTCAAAATTGGGCGAAGGTTTTTTACCAAGAAATCGATATTCAAAATCATTCCATTCAGGATTCTTTGCTTTCTTAAAGCGTCGGGCTTCTAAATTCTCATAAGGTCCTCCAGGAATTTTCTCTACAGCCTGTTGAATAATTTTTATGGATTCCCTCATTTCACCGACTCGTACTAAATAGCGAGCTAACGAATCTCCTTCTTTTTGCCATTGGACTTTCCAATCGAATTGATTGTAAGACTCATAAGGATCGATTTTACGAAGATCCCATTGTATTCCAGAAGCTCGTAACATTGGTCCTGATAAGCCCCAATTTACAGCTTCTTCTCCGCTAATAAAACCGACTCCTTCAACTCGTTCTAAAAAAATAGGATTCTGTGTAATAAGTTGTTGATATTCAACAACTCCTTGTAAAAAATAATCACAGAAATCTAAACATTTATCCATCCATCCATAAGGGAGATCGGCAGCTACCCCTCCGATGCGAAAGTAATTATGCATCATTCGCATACCTGTTGCAGCTTCAAATAGATCATATATCAATTCTCTCTCTCTAAAAATGTAGAAAAAAGGAGTCTGTGCCCCGAGATCCGCCATAAAAGGTCCAAGCCATAACAAATGAGAAGCTATACGGCTCAATTCTAACATAATTACTCTAATATAGCTGGCTCTTTGGGGTATTTGAATATTCTCCAAGAATTCTGGTGCATTTACCGTTATTGCTTCTGTAAACATAGTAGCTAAATAATCCCATCGTGTTACATAAGGCAAGTATTGTATAATACTTCTGTTTTCCGCAATTTTTTCCATTCCTCTGTGTAAATACCCTAATATGGGTTCACAATCAATAACATCTTCACCATCGAGAGTAACTATTAATCGAAGAACACCATGCATTGATGGGTGTTGAGGACCCATATTGACTATCATGAGATCTTTTCTTTTAAGCGATAGACTCATATCCTTGTTCTTATTCTTTATTCCATGAAAATGGATTATTCCATGAATTCCTCAAAACGAGGCTCATCAAAATGCAAAATCTAAGACTACTATAAGACTACTAATAAAATAAGAAAAAAATTCGAACGATTAAATTACTTCTCCCGAATATCCAACTGACTGATTAATTTCTTATAACGTACTCTATTTTTCTTTGCCAAATAAGCCAGCAAACGTTGACGTTTTCCCAAAAGTCTTCGTAGACCTCTTTCCGATGAAAAATCTTTTTTGTGTAATTCTAAATGTGAAGCAAGTCTCCGTATCTTATTGGTGAAACTGAATACTTGAAATTCAACAGAACCCCTGTTTTCTTGTTTTTCTTCTTTAACCATAAATCAACAAATTTTTCTACCTCCTTTCTTTTTCATGTATTTTTCTGATCAGGAAAAATAAAAAATTATGTCAGTTATTTTTAAGTTATTCTAATCTCGTACACACAAAAATTTGCAATTATTCATCTACTGCTGGAATCTGGAATTTGGATTTATTTTATCGATGCAAATTGGATTTGGATAGAAGGGTACATTCTTTTATTTTAGATAGAAGAAACATTTCTTCTATCTAAAATAAAAGAATTTTGCTGATTTATTTATTGCTATATCCAATTTATAGAATTGATATACCATTTAATTGATATCATTTAGCAAAATGAAACA